TTTGACTACGTACCACTAAAGGATTTAGTCGCAAACTTGAAAGATAACCCAGAAACTCTAAATTATCTTTAGATAATTGCTTTATATTGACCTTTTGTGATTGAAACCATACGGAAAAATAACATTGCCATAAATTAACAAAAAAATATTTCCATTTATTCATCAGAAGTGGCGTATCCTTTGTTGCCAGAATGCATTTTCCGTGATATCTAACATAATGTATGAAAGGATCCTTGAACAACCCTAGGATCGCCGGAAAATTATTAACAAAGACTTTTAAAAAATGTTGTATTTTTCCATAGAATAAAATTCGCTCAAAAAGGACTTCATAAGATGTCGATCGTAAATGAGAAGACCGCTTGCGTAGAAAAAAAAAGATGGATTCGTATTCACATACATGAGAATTATATAAGAACAAGAAAAATCTTGGATTCAAAATTGATTTTTTTTTAATATCTTTAATATCAAAATTCTTCCAATTGCAATACTCGTATAGACAGAACCGAAAAAAATGCAAAAAAGAGGCATCTTTTACCCGGTAACGTAGGGTTTGAACCAAGATTTCTAGGTGGATGGGGTAAGGTATTAGTACATCTAATACATAATTAAAATGTGATAATTTGTCTTCTAAAAAGGGAAATATTGAATGAATTGATTGTAAATTATAAGATTTTTTGAATTGTTTTCCTTCGAAAGAGGATCCTAATCGTAGGGAAAATGGAATTTCTACAATCACTGCAAATAAAACAGATATCATTTGATAATAGAAAAGATTAGTATGCCCCAAAAAGGGATTTTGGTTCAAATCCTTAGTAGGAATAATCAAACGATTCTGTTCATACATTCGCAAAATTAAGCGTTTCACAATTAGTGAACTATATTTTTTGTCATAATCCGCATTTTCCAAGAAAATAGAGCGATTTCTATTTAATCTATTTAAACCGTGATTATAAGCAAGTACATAAATATACTCCCGAAAAAAAAGTGGATATAGAAAACTCTGTTGCCGAGCCCCATCGAACTCTAAATATCCTTGAAATTTCTCCATTTGGATTGAAATTCGATTTGAACTTAAAGTAAAGTCTTTAGTTTCTTGAGTTCTGAAATGACACATAGTGCGATACAGTAAAAATAAGGTATTAGATTACGAAAACAATAGATACCTCATAAACAGGTAGACTGCTAACCGGATTCTCTATCTTTAATAGGTTTCTGTTCGTTATATTATAGAATAACAAAACAGGATGATTAGAAATCCTTTATTTTTTGAACCTAATCGCTCTTTTGATTTTGGAAATATATATATTTTTTTATCAATATACTGCTTCTTTTACACATCCATCTCCAACCTAACCCAAATGGACTAGGGAAAAAATAATTAGGACTCATGAAAAAATTGATAATAACACGCAAGAAAAAAATTCCTTCCCATACCCGTATTTAGGCACTAATCTATTTTTAACATTTAATTAGATCGGGTAGTTTTTCAAATTACGAATGGAAGCTCGTTTCTTTTTTTTTTCTGGAATAAGGAAAAATGATTTTTTTATCCATCCATTTATATTTATTCACTCGACCAAAATTGGAATTCCTTTTTTTTTGTCGACACCGAAAACAAGGTTGTACCGATCAGAAAAGCAAAAAAAATGTTATTTGAATTCTCCCTTGATACGACATGCTATTTTTTCCATTCATTCCTTTCAGGATCAGTCGTGGTCTTACAAACTCTACCGCAGATCTGGACGAATCCTTTTCTTCATACAAATGTGTAAAAGATGCTAGTCGCACTTAAAAGCCGAGTACTCTACCGTTGAGTTAGCAACCCCCCCCGAAAAAAAAAGAAAGTATTGCAAATATGTAGATACAACCAGAATAAAAAAAAAAAAAAAAGAAAAATCCAGTCATGTGTGCGTCAGGGATAAATAGATCTATTTCTCTATGGGAGAATTATATTTGGTCGATACACTGTTGTCAATATGATTGTGAATTTTTAATATAGCGAAAAGAATAGAAAAAATAAATAAAAAAGCTTAACACCTTGGTTTGTTAGTTCGTACAATGAATGAAAACTAAGCCAGGTAGGGTAATCTCAAATCTTTTTATACTTTTTTAGACCCATTTTTATGGCCTTTCATTTTTTATGAATAATGAATAAATTATTCATAATTCATATAATAATATATATATTATTTTATATACAGTATTATTTTCTATACAGTAAAATTTTTTATTTATACAAAATACAAAAATTAGAATTTCTATAAATACAAAATTATTTTCCGAAATTTGTTTATGATTATAAAACATAGTAATTGTTAGCAGGGTATTTTTTAGTATTCGTACCTTAAGAAGAATACTAATACTAAATCGAAATTCTAATAAAAAAAATATGATGGAAGCGAAAGAGGAGGAAAGGAAAGAGTAGATAAAATTTGATACCAAGCTATATATGAGTCTTTCACATCCTCTTTTTTCTATTTCATTAATTCAATTTCGTTTTATTAAGACTTAATTCCGTAAAAATCCCTGCCTTCTTTGAAATATCATGAACCGTTCTTGTTGGTTGAGCGCCTTTTTTAAGGAAATCGAGAATAGCAGGAAGATTAAAAAAAGTTTGATTAGTTATCGGATCATAAAAACCCACTTTCCGAAGATCTCTTCCTTCTCTTCGGGATCGAACATCAATTGCAACGATTCGATAAACGGCTCATTGGGATAGATGTATATGAATAATACCCCCCCCTAGAAACGTATAAGAGGCTTTTGCCTCGTACGGCTCGAGAAAAAAATTCAATGAGTAGAAGTTCACTTTCTTTATAAAATTCAAATATTAAATAGATTAATAAAAAAATTAAATCAATTAGCCAGTATTAGTATTCAAACCCTAAATATTTTTTTTCCATAAAAAGCATTTGTAACATTCGTACTCTCGTAACTCAAGTTAAATAACTCTCAAATATCTCAACAGAGAATCCTTAAGTACTCTTTTTATTGAGTAGTCTCTAACCCTTTTTTGTTTGTCTCATTTTTTAGAATCAATTTTGATTCTTCATTCTGATCTAGTTGTTCAAACAATTGAAAACTGGATTTCCTTGTTTCAGAATTCTTTATCCTTACTTTGAATCTTTGGGTTTAGACATGACTTCGGTGATCTTGAATCGTTTTATTAAAAAAGGGCAGCAACAAGCCCCTTATTTTGTTTATGATTTCTTTCTATCAAAGAATCATACAAACGCTTGATTCACATATAATAGACTTTTTATTCAAAAAATTTTACAATTTTAAGAAAATTTCCTTTTCCATTGTAAAATTTTTTGAAAGGGCTTTTTTTCAATATTTCAATATAAAAATAAAAAGACTTACGAAGTTGTTCCAACTTATTGATTCACACTAACCCTAGATCCTTACTCCTGCGAAAGGAATAAAAACTTTCTATTCTCCTCGAGCTCCACCCTGTACTCTTTTTTATATTCAAAAAAGTGTAGGACTCTAGTAAAATAGAACACAAAATGTCGAGCCAAGAGCACCTATATTCCTATATAAAAAGTGGCGGATCAAAAAATCCACAGCAGATCATGATCATGTCCTTCAATTCAAGTCGCACGTTGCTTTCTACCACATCGTTTTAAACGAAGTTTTACCATAACATTCCTCTAGTTTGTGTAATTGATTCAATTTTGGAATCATGAATAGTCATAGTTTAGTTAGTATTTAGTTAGTATATCGTAATCTATACTTTTTCTTTCTCTATGAACGGAATAGTGAATTTACGCGTAAAAGGTTCAGTCAGAATTCAAATTAATTCCATATTAGATTGTATATATGTAAAATGTAAGTTTGAATAGAAATCTATATTTATATATATAAATATATAGATATAGGTTTTTTTAATTAAATAATTAAAACTCTTAGAATCTATGGTTCTACCTTACTTATACTTATCCGCAGCACACACAAATAAAAAAGCAAATAGATTTTTTTGAATTCGGTTGAAATGATGAAAAATAAATTGATTCTTAATTTTCATTTCAATATTTTATTCTGAAAATATATTGGATTTTTAAACAGTAAACAGAAACAGAAAGGTGATGTACAAAGTCAATAGAAGATTGATTCCGTAATGACTATACTCTGGGACGGAAGGATTCGAACCTCCGAATAGCGGGACCAAAACCCGTTGCCTTACCGCTTGGCTACGCCCCATTTCAATTTTTATTCAAGACTACTAAAAGAGTAATATTGCTATTGGTTGTTCGTCAATTCAATTTCAGCCCAAATGAAATATAGATTACATTGGTACTAGAGTTTTGACACGTGTAGATAGCAAATAAAACTTACTTTATTGATCATTACATAGAATTCAATTAAGATATTGTATGAAAATATTATTTCTTTAATTCTCATAAGAGAATGAAAGGATTTTTGATTGAGTAAGTTCAACAAAGTCTTTTTAGACTATCTTTCTTTATTTTTTCCTTATATAAAAAATATATTAATAACTCAATCAAAATGAAATTATCCACAAGAACACCAATTTTTGTTATGCTTAATATATTTAATTTGATCTGTATTTGTTTTAATTCTGCCCTTTTTTCAAGCACTTTTTTAGTCGCCAAATTGCCGGAGGCCTACGCCTTTTTGAATCCAATCGTGGATGTTATGCCCGTAATACCTCTTTTCTTTCTTCTCTTGGCCTTTGTTTGGCAAGCAGCTGTAAGTTTTCGATGAAATTTTTAATACTGTCTTAGAAAAATTCACGATTTTTCTTCTTCCAACAATTCAAAAGATCAAAAAAATCTTGACGCATGAATGAACTCTCAGTTCAAACATTGAATTTTTTTGGTAGCCATACCAAATCTGGATCATTCTATTTCCTCAGTTTTATCCTCTTTTCCCTAAATGAAAGAACCTAATTAGATTCGAGTTCACCAAAAAAAATATCTAGATGTTGGTACGCAAATCTGTTTGAATATGAAAGACTCGACTATTATCTTATTACAAATGACTTTCTGAAACCTTTTTTTTTCTTTTTTTCTAGAAAAAAAGAAATCACTTGATTTATTGGTATCAAAATGAGATATTTGGTATAAAAATAGAGAATCTATTCTCTTTTTTTTTTGAAAAAAAAAAGTAAGATCTTGGAGATTGTGTAATGCTTACTCTCAAACTTTTTGTATACACTGTAGTTATATTCTTTGTTTCTCTCTTCATATTTGGATTCCTATCCAATGATCCAGGACGTAATCCGGGACGTGAAGAATAAAAAAAAAAAAAAGGTTTTTTATTGCTTTATTTATTTAATAGGATTTAATAGGATTTTCTCTATTACACATCATCAAAAGGAGAAAGGGAAAGAGAGGGATTCGAACCCTCGGTACGATTAACTCGTACAATGGATTAGCAATCCAACGCTTTAGTCCACTCAGCCATCTCTCCTAATTGAAAAGGGATACTTATTAGGTTCCATTAGACAAAAAAAGGCTTGAAAAAACCTTCTCCAATTTATTCTTAAAAAACTTTCTTTTTTTGTATAGATTATTCTTTATATTATATATATTTTTTTCTATATTTTATTATATATAATTTCTTTTTTATTATATAAATATATTTATCATCTATTTATATAAGTAATATATATATTACTATACTATTATATAACTATATAACTATAACTTTTTTATAGAACTTTCTCAATAATTCTATTTACATAAAAAATGTAGATAAAGTAAAAAATGTAGATAAAGATTAGATAAAGAAAAGGCTCGAACTCGAAAGAGAAATAAATAAAACCACAATAATAGAAATAGAGAATCCTTTTTTTATTTTGTCTCGTCCAAACACAAGTAAAAGATCTTTTTATTTTAATAGCCTGGCCTGGTCAGTCCCCAGCCGGGCTTTTTTTTTTTAAAGTTAAAAAGACTCATCCGATGGATTTTTAGACAAAAAAGATCTGAAATTGAAAAAAAAAAATGGAATCCGCTTTTACTAATTTTATTAAGCCTGCGCGTCAACGCTAGAATTTTCTCATTTTTTTTTTTCAGATTTTTTATTACACTCCCGATTACTTTGTTCGACAAAAGATCAATTTATATGCAATAATTGCATTGTAGCGGGTATAGTTTAGTGGTAAAAGTGTGATTCGTTCCTTTAACCCCTTTAATAGTTAAAGGGTCTCTCGGTTTGATTAATCTTCCGAGTAAAAACTTTATTTCTTTAAAAGGATTTAATCCTTTACCTTTCAATGAAAGATTCAAGGAAGATTATAGATTCTCGTAATTTGTATCCAAAGACTCTAATCAATTGTAAATTTGGATTATGAAATTCCGAAACATAATTTTTGAATTGGATGACTATTTCCAATTCAATAAGTATAACAAGAGGATCCATGGATAAAGCTAGAAAAGTTTCTTTCTAATCGTAACTAAATCTTCAGTTCTATTCATTGTTTGGTATAGAAAAAATTGAAGCAAAATAGCTATTAAACGAGAACTTTGGTTTACTAAAGACATCGACATATTATATTGTTTTAGCTCGGTGGAAACAAAATACTTTTCCTAAGGATTGCGTTAAACAGAAATAAAGAACGAAGTAACTAGAAAGATTGTTCGAGTTCTCCTTTTCTATCTTCTAGAAGGATCATCTAGAAAGCAAAATTTTCTGTGAAAGCACCCAGACGGAAAAAAGCTAACATAGATGTTATAGGTCGAATTTTTATTTTGATTTCGTTCCCGTCTTATTTTATTTGGGAATTTCTCCATCCATCATAAAGGAGCCGAATGAAACCAAAGTTTCATGTTCGGTTTTGAATTAGAGACGTTAAAAATATAAAAATGATCAATCGACGTCGACTAAAACCCTTAGCCTTCCAAGCTAACGATGCGGGTTCGATTCCCGCTACCCGCTCCAAATTCTAAATTGCCCCCCCCCCTCTTTTTTTTCTTAGAGACCATTTTCTCTATTAGAATTGTCTAATAGCAATTGTGTATTGAAGTGAATTCAATACACAATTGCTAAAAAGATTTCGCACATTCTTTTTCTTTTTTTTTTAACAACTGGAAAGTAAAAAAAAGCGAAAAGCGTCCATTGTCTAATGGATAGGACATAGGTCTTCTAAACCTTTGGTATAGGTTCAAATCCTATTGGACGCAATATCAATATAGATATAAATATATTGATATTTATCTATTATTTCCATTTCTATAGATTATATAGAATATATTTTGTAGATTGATTTTTTTTAGAAAAAAGATAAGAAATAAATTCTGAATGCTTTAAGATTTAATATTAAACAGATATTAGTTATATACTTCTTTCTATTATATATATACTTAACTTAATATACTTCTATTCTATTTATATTATCGAATTTCTTAAAAATTAAATTAAAAAAGAAAATTTACTAAAGAATCAAAAATAAGAATGATCCTTTTCTTTTCTTTTTTTATAATTTCTCCTGAAGTAGAAAACGTTCCAGTTGCTCTTGAATACCTTCTTTCAAAA